GTAATTGTTGGTTGATAGGCTAACAAAAAAAAGATAATACAATTAGAGATTCATTAGGATTATCGCATCCCATTTAATTTATTTGATATTTATTTCAGATGATACGACGAACGAACAAAATTTAAATAACTTAGAAACAGTTTTAGAAAGTTATGTAGGAGAAATGAAGAAATCGAATATGAAAGCTGATCTAAAGAACTGAAGGAGTATTGAATTCTAGTTATTTCTATCTCCTGTCTATTTCAGATATTTGGCTTTGGAGTCTCTCAACCAACCAATTTAACCTTATTGATATGAAGTATTAACATTCTTTTTGAAGGATAGGAGAAATGAAATAGAATCTAATTTTTTTAGATACTTTAATCTGAAAAAATCTACCCATCTATAAAACTATAAAATAGAAAATAGATGGGGTGGGTATATCTCGTTGCAGTGGATAAAAGTATTATTATGATCGAAACTCTAAATGAATGTGTATTCACAATTCATTTATAGAATATAGAAGAGAAAGTCATGCAAATGGATCGTGTGCCGTTGCCATGCCAGGAACCAGATTTGAACTGGTGACACGAGGATTTTCAGTCCTCTGCTCTACCAGCTGAGCTATCCCGACCCGCCCCAATGCAGCATCCTGATTTTACTCAAAAATGGGGACTGTGTCAATTAAAAGAAGGAAAGGGAATTCCCAAGTCTTATTTAGGTACTGAAATTGTTTGGTTTGTATCTTAAAAAAGAGGACTTTGGTAATTTAAGTATAAGTATGAGTATAGATTATAAATTATTCAAATGGGGATTTCTTGCTCAAACACGTTCATTTTTATGTATATCATATAGATGTGATAAGAAAAGGACACTTCCGCCCCGACCGCTTCTAAGAGAATATCGTGAATGCATAAAGCATTTTGAACGTATAAAAAATACAAAAAGGAGATGGGTAAATAGATAGTTGGGGAGTCAAATAGTCTATTTGGGGATAGAGGGACTTGAACCCTCACGATTTTAAAAGTCGACGGATTTTCCTCTTAACTATAAATTTCATTGCTGCCGGCATTGACATGTAGAATGGGACTCTATCTTTATTCTCGTCCGATTAATCAGTTCGTAAAAAGATCTATCAGACTATGGAGTGAATCATTTGATAAATGAATATTCGATTCTTTCTTATTTCTTAAACGTGGAATATTTTAACAACAATTACAATTCTATATTTTTTCTATGAAAAAGTATAGATTCGTTGGGGCTGTCATTACTCATTTAATATACTATTCACTACGTTATGGATAGTATATACGTTTATCCTTCACTTAATACTTGTATTTTCTGAATTTTTGATGGAAAGAATTCTCGACTAACACAGTAAACTCCATTTGTTAGAACAGCTTCCATTGAGTCTCTGCACCTATCCCCTTTTTCACTTTCTAAACCTTTGTTTTCGGAAAATAGGATTTGGCTCAGGATTGCCCCTTTTTATTAATTCCAGGGTTTCTCTGAATTTGAAAGTTCTCACTCAGCAGGTTTCCATACCAAGGCCCAATCCAATTAAGTCCGTAGCGTCTACCGATTTCGCCATATCCCCTTCGTTTTGTGTTGAGATTAAAATTTCATTCCGATGTTGTTTCTTTATTTTCTTTCATTTCTACTGAAATCATTGAATTCAATTGAATTCATTAGATATCAGATTCCTATCTCGAAAAAATCTTTTCGTTTCTTTCTTACCTACCTTCTATAGGACTATAGGGAACCCTGGTTGGATTTGGTCTAATCGACTATGATTCTACCATTTCTCTATCTGCAATTCAATATAGATGAATATATAGCTAAATATAACTGTCACGTTTCCGATGTAATTTTGAATGCTTGAAGGTTCGATTCTTTTTTTGGCGTCTTAATTTACGTCTTTACTACTCACCTCTTTATGAATGAAAAATGAAAGTCGGGACTGTCTCGTTAGTTATAACTAACGATTCCAAATTGGAACTATATGATTATGATATAGAATCAAATAATATAATAAAAAAAGTTCAAATGTCATTTGAATTCAAAAATGAAAACTTTAATTATCTAAAACTCAAATACTAAAAGATATATCCAATTTAAAAATATTCGAATTCGAATATTTTTAAATGTATTATTTATATTTAATATTTAAATGTATTAATTTTAATTAATGTATTAATTATTAACATAGTAATTAAGTAATAAAAGTAATTAAGTAATAAAAAAGATAGTAATAATAAATAATAATAAGTCGAAATTCTATTGTATTTTAGAATATTAAATAATTCAATAACTCAAAATAACAAAATATATATATATTTATTGTTTTATTTATATTATTGTATATTGTTATTCTATATTATATTATATATTGAATGTTTATTATATATTGAATATTTATCAAATATTGATTTATTGATTTGAAATTTTACGATTTTCGATATTCAATTCATATCAACTTTAACTAGATAAGAAATCAATAAAAAAAAATATATAGTAAATAAACAACTAAGCTTCTAACAATTTCTTTTATTCCTCTAGCTCTAAAATGAATATTATATGAGCCTGCTTAGCTCAGAGGTTAGAGCATCGCATTTGTAATGCGATGGTCATCGGTTCGATTCCGATAGCCGGCTTTTCCTATTTATTCAAAATTTTACGTAATTGAGAATGTCCCTTTTAAATCTAAAGAATATTAATATTTTTTAAATCTAAAGAATATTAAAGGGGTGGCATCTCCCCTTTCCAAAAGCCATCCATTTTTTAAGTTCTAAGACCTTAGATTATATAGATTATATCAGGAAAGGGTTCCTTTTTTCTATAATAGTTTTTCTATACTAGAAGAGTGTGGATCATTATTCAATTAATCTCTTCTAGTACACAAGTACGATATTTCAGTAAACTTCGTTTCATTTCTTTCGTTCAGTTTTATTTCAGTTTAAAAAAAAAGAAAAAAATTCATATTAAATAAGAATTAAGGAGTCTTTATGTCGCGTTACCGAGGACCTCGTTTCAAAAAAATACATCGCCTAGGGGCTTTACCAGGACTAACTAATAAAAAGCCTAGAACCGGAAATGATCTTAGAAACCAATCCTATTCGGGGAAAAAATCTCAATATCGTATTCGCCTAGAAGAAAAACAAAAGTTGCGTTTTCATTATGGTCTTACAGAACGACAATTAGTAAAATATGTTCGTATTGCCGGAAAAGCCAAGGGGTCAACAGGTCAAGTTTTACTCCAATTACTTGAAATGCGTTTGGATAACATCCTTTTTCGGTTGGGTATGGCTTCGACTATTCCTGCTGCCCGCCAGTTAGTTAACCATAGACATATTTTAGTTAATGGTCGTATAGTGGATATCCCAAGCTATCGCTGCAAACCCCGAGATATTATTACAGCGAAGGATGAGCAAAAATCTAAAGCTCTGATTCAAAAATCTCTGGATTCGTCCCCTCACGAAGAATTACCAAGTCATTTAATCGTTCAACCATTCCAATATAAAGGATTAGTCAATCAAATAATAGATAGTAAATGGATCGGTTTGAAAATAAATGAATTGCTAGTCGTAGAATACTATTCTCGTCAAACTTAAACCTAATAAAAAAAAAAAATGCAAGAGGTTCCGACGCGAGGTAAATTACCTTAGTATTTAATCAAAATATTTAGTAAAAATGTAGGTTTGATTCGTATTTTGTCCCTTTTATAGATCTTTAGTTTACAGATTAAGGAATATTTTCATTCGTTATCTGTTGTTCTTTCTTATAGTTACAGTATTTTATGTGTCATACCAATTAGGACTAGAGAAACTATCTTAACTAAAAGATAGGTCGAAGGGTTGGACTAGTGTTCTAAATTTCCCATTTTTTTGTTTTGTTGTTAAGCAAGTCATCAACGAAAACGGAAAGAGAGGGATTCGAACCCTCGGTAAACAAAAGCCTACATAGCAGTTCCAATGCTACGCCTTGAACCACTCGGCCATCTCTCCTATATAATGATATAATGATTATGACCCAAAGATTGAATAAATTGCGAGTCATTCAGATGGATAATCAATTATTGGAACAGGCCCTTTCGTTCGTATGTTACACCACTCCATTCAGGGAAATCGAATCGGGTTCAAATATTTCTTATTGATTCCTGGAGGAATTGGAAGAAAGGTTACATATCTTTTTCTTTTTTTATAAATTCCAATTTGTTTTTATGTTATTTCGTACGGTACAATTCTTTTCTTGCGCAGGATCTTTTTCTTGTGAGAGGTAATTAGAAGAATTAATCGAATGGATTGTTGCCTATGCCTAGATCTCGAACAAATGCAAATTTTATTGATCAAACCTTTTCAATTGTAGCAAATATTTTATTACGAATAATTCCGACAACTTCAGGAGAAAAAGAGGCATTTACCTATTACAGAGATGGTGCGATTTGATGTTTGTTCTTTTTTTTTTTTTTTTCTTCGGTAAATTTTTTTTTGAAAATAAAAAATAAAATTAAAATATAGAATATATATATATATTCTAAATATTATATTAAATTTTAATATAGTTAATTATATTATATTAAATTTTAATATAGTTAATTATTAAATGTTTATAATTTTTATAATTAGTTATTCATTTTATAATTAATTAATAATAATTATAAATATAAATTATATTATATAAAATTTAAAATTAAATTATATATAATATAAATATAACGTATACGCTTGTTGAGGGTGAAACTTGGAAATAGAACAATTCCCTTTGTCGCGTATCCTCGGTTAATGCAACCTCATATGCTATGTTTCAATTGTGGATTCTAGTATTCAGCGAAAGGTTACACCTAGGGTAGGGGTTCTTTCTGTATTATGGGTTAGTTAATAGGACTCTACTAGTACTAGTACTACTAATAGGTAGCATAGGGGAAGATGCACTACATTTAGGAATCAACAACACGAAAACTTTGTTAGAAATTACCCCTTGCTTATGTGCTCGGGAATAAAACAATGGTTGGGATAACAAGCACCCATCTCGTTTGTACTTTGGATATCCGTATAACCGTCGAAGGGTGTTGAAGTGACTAATTCCTTTAAATTAGAAAGCGTTGAAAACAAAGAAATTGTTGGAGGTATCCTTTCATTTCTATCTAGTCTATATAATCCCAATAGGCTTGTTGTTAAGAAAAGATCTCTTGCAGGAAGGTTGGCTAGAGATTTCTTGTAAAAACACTAGCCCCAGTTAGTTCATAATGAGAATATTTTAATCTTTTTGGATTACATCTAGATTACATCTATTATTCTCCTTATGCACATAGGGTGGAGCTGTATGAGATGCAAATCTCACGTACGGTTCTGAAACGGAGGGGTTTAAAACGGAACTACGACCGTAACGGATGTCAGCTCAATCCGAAGGAAATTATGCGGAAGCTTTACAGAATTATTATGAAGCTATGCGACTAGAAATTGATCCCTATGATCGAAGTTATATACTCTATAATATAGGCCTTATTCACACAAGTAATGGAGAACATACGAAAGCTTTGGAATATTATTTTCGAGCACTGGAACGAAACCCATTCTTACCACAAGCTTTTAACAATATGGCCGTGATCTGTCATTACGTGCGGCTATCTCTACTATAGAAACAAAAAAAATAAAGAACAGCTCTACTAGTAACGACTGTAAAAAGCTAGGCTTTCTACATATACATCGTCTAAAATAACGATTTATCTTAGCTGTAGTAAAAAAAGACACTTCATAGGAGTCGAAATACGCCTAGTTACTTTTTCTATGGATAAACAGGATCTAATTGATAGAAGAAGCGCCGTAAGGATCAATTCCCTGGGTTTAGGCCCATACAATAAAAACTGCGTACTACTTTATCTTTATGTCAGGATCGTAGATATCCTTATCGCATGATGTGAGATAAAGATTAGGAATTGACTTATGTAATAAAGCTGATCCCCTAAGATTTTGGGCAGCGGCGTAGGATCAAATCCCAAGGATGGTAAGTCTTTTTCGTATGACGGAAAGTCTTTTTCAAAAATTCTATATATATATATATTATTATTAATTATTATAATTTAATTTTATATGAAACCGAGATAGTTACTTTTCAGAAAATTCTAATGATAAGGGAACTTTATTCTTCTGACGGTGGGACAAAAGATAAAACTAAATAAAATGGATTAGGAATCCCGTTTTTAGTTTGAAACTCATGGAATTAACCTCTTTTGGTTAACCCTAATAAATTGGATAGATCCATAGAAATCTCATTCATTAGGTATATTAAAATGGCACACCAAAAGACTTGATTGCCGAGCCGTATGAGGTAGGAAACTCTCAAGTACGGTTCTAAGGGAAGGAATTTACCTACCTATTCCGACCGAGGAGAACAGGCCATTCGCCAGGGAGATTCGGAAATAGCGGAAGCTTGGTTTGACCAAGCAGCCGAATACTGGAAACGTGCTATATCGCTTACTCCCGGTAATTATATTGAAGCACACAATTGGTTGAAGATCACGAGGCGTTTCGGATAAAAAAAGCCGACGCCTTTTAGTTTAGTGAATTGTCTTGTCTATTTAGTATTTAAATGTATATTTATAGATCCTTTTATCATTTTTGTTAAAATGAATTGTTTGTTTGTCCTATCAGTATCAGTCAAATAAAAAAAAGATCATTCCTTTGGGAAGACCCAATTCAATTAATCAATTAAAGAATTTCATTATACCCCTTCTAAGTGCGTTATTTCTTCTAGTATTTCGTAGTCACAAAAAAGATACAAAGAGTACAAAATATACCCCTTCTTCATTTTTATTATTATTATTAATTTAATTGTTAATATTAAAAATTAAAAACGAATCAAAGAAACATCTATATATATATACCGGGATATCTCTTAGTAATGCCTTCTGGCGCAATTTGGTTTGTGATTTGAAATAGAATGATTAATATTATCTATATAAAAAGAAAAGGTGAAAGAGATAAATCTAAAAACTTCTAATTAAGATATGACTATACGCTCGGTTACACAAAGCAAACAGCCGTTTTTGCATCAATCCAAAATAGAAAAAAAGTTTTATAAGATTCTAACGGTCCGTTGGGCGCCTACTAGCTATGTCATAATAGATACGAACACTTGCCACGAATCGACTGCCCGATCAGAATTGCTCTAGTAAATAACTAAAGAAAATAGATAGATGGGAGATAGAAAAATCGAAGAGAAAGAAAGTAATTAATATATAATGTAATTAATTATAGAACTCTCTTTTACTAATTATTTGACTGTTGGCGGGTTTCTTTGTATGTGTTGTCCGGAAAGAGGAGGACTCAATGATTATTCGTTCGCCGGAACCAGAAGTTAAAATTTTGGTAGATAGGGATCGCGTAAAAACTTCGTTTGAGGAATGGGCTAAACCGGGTCATTTCTCAAAAACAATAGCGAAAGGACCTGATACTACCACTTGGATCTGGAATTTACATGCTGATGCTCACGATTTTGATAGCCATACCAGTGATTTGGAGG